CAATAAAAAATTATGTTTCGCAATTAAATAATCCAATTTTCCATTTTTAATTGACCCTTGGATACAAATCACGAGAATGTATATTTTTCCTCGAATCCTTCGTTGAGAGGTAAAGGATTAAATCCTTTTAAGAAATAAAGTTTTTCTTCGGAATATGAATCAAATCAAACCGAGGGATCCCTTAACTATAAAAGGGATTAATAAAACGAATCACACTTTTACCACTAAACTATACCCGCTACAATGCGATTATTGTATATAAATGAAACTTTTGTCGAACAAAAAAAGGTAATCGGACGTAATCAAGATAGGATCCAAAACAAAATAATGATGAAAATTATAGCATTGACGTGTTTGTTTTGGTTTTGTCAGTAAACCTAATCAGATTAGTAAAAGAGCACTCCTAATTCAAAATTTAAATAAAGAAAGAACAAGTTCTTTCTTTTGCTGGAGGATTTTTGACAGAACAGATAGGGCTCGATAAAACTATTTATGTTATGACATAAGAATGCATTGCACAACAATCCACAGTTCCTTATTTTTTTTTTCTTTTTTTCCAGTAAAGGAAAAAAAATAAGAAAAGAAAGAATAATAATAATAAAAAATGACACTTTGATTCTATAGAATGAAATTCCATATCAGAGGAATGGAAAGATCCCTTCTTCTGATTGTTGTTTCAATAATCAATAATAAGCATTTTTGTTTTCAAACAAATCATTTTATCTATATCTATGATTTGGAATGGAACAAAAAATGGCCCGGCTAGGTACTGACCAGGCCAGGCCGTGAAAAGAAAAAAAGCTCTTTCGGAAGAAGAGGTATTCTTGCTTTTTTCTTTTTTTTTTTTATTCGAAATATCTCTTTAGAACCTTTTCTTTATCTAAATGGGATTGCTTATAAAAGTAGTATATATTAAAGTTGTATATATTAATAGAGTAAAAAAAAATAAAGAGAGATAAAGAAAAGAAAGGCTTTTTTTCAAGCCTTACTTTTTGTGTAATGTAAGATAGTAATTATCCTTTTTCAATTGGGAGAGATGGCTGAGTGGACTAAAGCGTCGGATTGCTAATCCGTTGTACGAGTTTTTCGTACCGAGGGTTCGAATCCCTCTCTTTCCGTTTCCGTTGATGACTTGTTATTTTATTTATTTTTTTTTTCAAAACCTTTCCTTTGTTTTTTTTTTTTATTTCATATAATAAATAAGGATGTACAATAGATAAAATCCTAAGTAAAATAGATAAAATCCTAAGTAAGAACATTGAAAAATTAAGCAAGTAAAAAGAAAGGCCTTTTTATTCTTCACGTCCAGGATTACGTCCTGGATCATTAGATAGGAATCCAAAGATGAAGAGAGAAACAAAAAATATCACTACTGTATAAACAAAGAGTTTGAGAGTAAGCATTACACAATCTCCAAGATCTTTTTTTTTTCAAAAAAAAAAGAGAATAGATTCTCCATTTTTATACCCCATATCCTATTTTGACACCAATAAACAAAATGGTTTCTCGAAATCAAAAATCAAAAAGAATTTTCAGAAATTCATTTGGAATAAGAGTCGAGTCTTTCATAAAAAAAAAATCTTTCCTATTTTGAAATGACTCTAAAAGGGTTTTTCAATAAATGAAAAAGAATCCGAATGAGGAAAGAGGGGAGTCAGATTTTTTGCAGCTATCTAAGAATTGTTTGAATCGAGGGTTCATGTTCATGCTGTAAGACTTATCCGATCTTATCCATTGTTCCAATTTTTTTTTGTTTCGAATAAATCATGTCTAGGACAGTATTAAAGATCTCATCGAAAACTTACAGCAGCTTGCCAAACAAAGGCTAAGAGAAAAAAGAGAAGGGGTATTACTGGCATAAAATCTACGATTGGATTCAAAAAAGCGTAGGCCTCAGGCAATTTGGCTAAGAAAAAACTACTTGAATAAAGGGTGGAATGAAGACAGATACAGATCAAACTAAAGATATTAAGCATAACAAACATTTTTTTTTTTTCTTGGACTTGGAGATAATTGTATTTTGATTGAGTTATTGTTATTGATAATTGATATCCCTTAAAAATGAAAAAAAAAAAGGTAAGGGATACCAAAAAATCCTTCTTTGAACTCACCCAATCAAAAATCCTTCAATTCTCAAAAAAGAATAGAAGAAATCATACTTTTATACAATATCTTAATTGAATTATATGTAATGATCAATAAATTCAGCTTCATTGTATATCTACACGTGTCAAAACCCTAGGAACAATAGAGTCCATAGATATTTATTTTAGATTGGAATTGACGAACAACCAAAAACAATACTACTCTTTAGTAGTATTGAATAGAAATTGAAATGGGGCGTGGCCAAGTGGTAAGGCAACGGGTTTTGGTCCCGCTATTCGGAGGTTCGAATCCTTCCGTCCCAGGGAATACCTATTCTATATATAGATAGAAACATAGATAGAAATATCTATTATCACAATAAAGAAAGGTTTTCTTTTTGAACTACCTTCTGTTTTTTGAACTACCTTCTCTACTCTTTAAGAGTTAAATATTGGATATTATGTGATTCTTGTTTCTGATTTTTAATGATTCTATTCTTCTTTAAATCCTATTTTTTCACAAATTAAATTCAACTAAGATACATATAGATGAAACTGAATCGAGTTGTGATCTAGGAATCTAGATTCGAAGAATTGGAAATAAAGAAAAAAAAAAAGGGGGTTGCAAAAGAGGTTGAATGCGCTTTTCATCGTATGTCCATCCCCTTATACTTTGAATATTGAATATTCATATTGAAGTTTAAGTTAGTTACTTCGAAAAGCCTTACGTCCCATATAATAAGAATTAATTAACAATGTAAGATAGCAATTTAACTAGCTGTGCTTGTACAAATTGGAAAATTGGATTAAGAAATAATCAAGTTACATACATATAACGTATCTATTTTCTTTGAACCTCATTTTTAGGTATTTCATTTCGTATTTGATTTGGTTCGCATATATAATTGTAAATATATGTAATAATATATACAGGGGGGGTAATTCATACATCCTATATTCTATTCCCCTTGCTTTAAATAAAAATTATTGAACGAACCCCCACCAGTCAAAGAAACTACGCGTAAAATGAGGAAATGCTTAATGTATTATTGTCGTTCTATTTCAGTGATAACGTTTTTTGGTTTTTTGAAAAAGATTTTGGATCCGTTAATTTGAAATATTCTATATTGAATATTCATAATTCATTCCAATGACAATTGTTCAGTCTATCTGATAGAGGGAATTCTTTTTTTTATGATTTTATTTTTCAGTATGAAATGAAAGAAAAAGAGCCTAAATCTTCCTTTACATCAACTTTTTTTTATTCACTCCACGAAAAAAAGAAATTTATTTCTTTTTCTATCTATCTATATTTTTTTAATCACTGAGGTTTAATTCAAAGATGAATTATTTATGATGATAAATGCAATCTTTAGGAAAACTTTATTCAAATAGTGATATCCAGGTAGGTTTTTTTTTCAATTCAATAACTATTTGAATTGAATGATTTCTTATGAGTATTTGATATTCGAAGAAGTCTAAGATTGTTGAATATATCCTCTCAAGTTACTTGAAGATGCAATGTAGATTCAATACAAAGAACTTTTTTCTTCCTAATATTTAGAAATTAATAAATAAAATAAAAATATTGCATTCATCCAATAAAAAGAAAATCGAGGATTAAATTGAATTCTTTCTAAGACTTCTTTAGAAACCAATGGAACGACCGAACAAATGACTATTCATGATTCCCTAATTGAATCAATTACATATCAGTTCCAAACTAGAGGAATGTTATGGTAAAACTTCGTTTGAAACGATGTGGTAGAAAGCAACGTGCGACTTGAAGGACATGATCAGTTGTGGATTCTTACACCCACCCTTTTTATTATATAGGAATGAAGGTGCTCTTGGCTCGACATCCTTTGTTCTGTTCCACTCGAAACCTCATTTTTTCTTGGGTTGTAGTGTAAACAGTATGTGATGTAGCTCGAGTAGAAAGTATTGATTCATTTCTCAGGGCAAGGATCTAGGGTTAGTGCCAATTAATAAGTTGGAACAACTTCGTAAGTGTAGTCTATTTTCGATTTCTAAATCGAAAGGATCCAATTCGAGCAAGTTTCAAATCCAAAAAAGGAAAATTTGTTGGAATTAGTGAAACTCTTTTGATCAAAAGTGTATCTTGCGGGAATCAACCGTTTATGATTCTTTGATAGAAATAAATCAGAAAAAGGGCCGTGTTGCTGCCATTTTGAAACGATTAAAAATCACCGAAGTAATGTCTAAACCCAATGATTCAAGGCAAAGATAAAATATTTTGGAACAAGGAAATATCTTTTTTTTAATTGTCTCGACAACTAGATCAAGAACAAGGAGTCCAAATATATTCTAAACGAGACAAAGAAAAAGGGGTTAGAGACCACTCAAAAAATCAAATACATAAGGGTTTTCTTTTGAGCTATTTCATATTTCCGAGTTACTCAACTTGAGTTTTGAGAATACAAATTCTTTTTTTTTTTGATAAAGAAAAAGAAGAATAAAAAAGTATTAAATAATCTTAGTCTAATTGATTTGATTTAATGCTTTTATAGATCTATTTGACATTCGAATTGTATACATAGACATATCTTCTAATTTCTCGAGCCGTACGAAGAGAAAGCTTCGTATACGTTTCTAGGGGGGGTTCTAGTTTATCTACGTCTATCCCAATGAGCCGTTTATCGAATCGTTGCAATTGATGTCCGATCCCGAAGAGAAGGAAGAGATCTTCGGAAAGTGGGTTTTTATGATCCGATAAATAATCAAACGTATTTAAATATTCCTGCTATTCTATTTTTTCTTGAAAAAGGTGCTCAACCTACAGGAACTGTTTATGATATTTTAAAGAAAGCGGGGGTTTCTTTTTAGAGAATTTCGTCTTAATTTAAAGGAAAGTCAATTAATGAAATACAAAAGAAGAGGGTGTGGGTGATTCGT